AATCGGTTTTGCCAGGGCGTTTATAACACGGCCCAAATAGGCCTCACTCACCGGGATTTGAGCAATTCTTCCTGTTGCTTTTACAGAACTCCCTTCTTGTATCCGCAAACCATCACCCATTAATACAATACCAACATTATTTGATTCCAAATTCAGAGCAATGCCTATTGTACCCTCTTCAAATTCTACTAATTCGCCCGCCATTACATCATCAAGACCATGAATACGAGCAATGCCATCGCCTACTTGAAGTACGGTCCCGGTATTTACAATCTTTACTTCTCTATTATATTGCTTAATACGTTCGCGTATAATATTACTAATTTCGTCGGCTCGAATGGTTAGCATGAGTCTTTCTTAATTCTAATTCTAAAATAAAAAGAAAAAATAATGCCTATAGGAGACAGTAGAAGGATTAATTAGTTATTTCTTGCATTGCCCCCAATAGGCCAATATTAACACTGATGGTACGTAAATGTAACTCATTGTTTAAACAACTACTCAGAGTTCCTAAAGCTCCTTGTAAGGCTTGTTGTAAAACCCATTGTTGGACTTGATTAATCGCCCTTTGTTGTTCAAAACGAAGAGTTTCCTTGTTGTTATTTTCTTGTTGTTCCAAAGTCGTATAAATTGAATTAATCAAATTCAATTTGTCCCGTTCTATCGCAGAGTATTCATTCACGCGATACTGATCTGCTTCTATTTCTACTTTACGTAAGCGAGCCCGGGCTTTTTCCAACTGTTCAATGGCTCCCCCGCGTAATTCTTCTGAATTTCGAATAGTATTCAAGATTCTCTGCTTTCGATTATCTAATAAATCACTTAATGAAAGTAGATTATTTCCATTCATTTCAAAATTTCCATGATCCCTTCCCGAACCAAACATGAATCTTTTGCTTCATTTGGCTCTCACGCTCAATTACTTCAATTACATATTATGTATGGTAAATTCATATATCTTTTTTTGAGTGTAATGAGCCTATCCTCTATTCTCTCGTCATATTCAAAAAGAACAAATTCTTGAAAGGAATCACGAATCCAAGACAAAAAGATTCGGAGGACTCTTCTGACCAAACAAAACCGATGTAATTGTCAGCAAAGTTGTTTAGTTTTCTTTTTTCAATCCAAAAACTATTTCTTCCTTTAAGAGACAATAATAGATAGGTTGTCCATTCAGCATTGTCTAAAAAGGGAATCAAATCCAATAAGTAGTTTCAAATCAGTTTCTCGATATGAGTGTTCTATAGCAATAAAATGATTTTTTTGAAGCCATCTCTATATTAACATATATATTAACATAGGGGTAGAAAGAGTACCATGCTGCGTCTGGACTTCAAATGATTTAGCGTTAACCATGTTAATGATCCCACATTATTAGGTGATAGAGAATCAAAGTCTATTGACCAATGAATTACGAAATGCTATGGTTCTTCCATATGATTTCTGAATCGATTTCATTTATTTAGAAGGAATTCGCAAGCTCATGCACCTTTTGTTCCTAGTTATAATGGACTAAAGTACAGCTGGTTGGATCCAGCCTATTCTTGAAAGAAACAACTCGCACACACTCCCTTTCCAAAAAAGATCAATACCCCAATCACTACACTTAGATTTATTGGATTTGTTGCTAAAATATCGGTATTAAACCCGAAACTCCCGGCGAATGGCCAGTGGCCCAAAGAAAGGAAAGCATCGGTTACATTTTTCATATGATCTCCTCTTATAGATAGACTCAAAAATCGCACAGAAGTTTTTTTGTATCACTTTGTATCACTTCGCCCCCTTTCTTTTATATAGGGGCGGATCTTGGTTGGGTAATGACGCAACTAATCAAGAGGATAATCATTCTTATTTTCCCATTTCTTCCTATTTCGAAATCGACTCGAAAATCGATTTGATTTTCGAAGAAATTCTGAATTCCCCGCTGCAACCCTTCCTAAAAAGGGCCCTCTTGGACTACAAAGGGGAAGGCTGAAAGCGAGTCGGCATGTTAATTCCTCATCCGCAAATCAGCCCTTCCCGTGGGTTATTTTCTCAACGAATGAGGAATTGTAAGAATGAAATCTTGATAGAATTTGAAAAAGCACAGCAGAAGGAAAAGGCAATCCAAAATGAAAAAAAGGTTTTCATATTTCTAAGATTAAACAAAAGGATTCGCAAATAAAAGTGCTAATGCGACAACCAGGCCATAAATTGTTAAAGCTTCCATAAAAGCTAGACTAAGTAACAAAGTACCTCGTATTTTCCCCTCCGCCTCGGGCTGTCTTGCGATACCTTCTACCGCTTGCCCCGCAGCAGTACCTTGACCAACTCCAGGTCCAATAGAAGCAAGCCCTACAGCCAATCCAGCAGCAATAACGGAAGCGGCAGAAATCAGTGGATTCATGATAAGTTCCTCGTCCCAAAAAAAGAAATGGTTAATGATACACTCAACCAATGAATTATGATTTAATTCTTCCCTCGCTACGATGCATTCAGTCGAAATAACTACGAACTTCGCATAGGAGAATCTCCGCATAAATTCACCTTCGTAGGTAAAATTAGATAGATCGTTAATTCCTATCGAACTCGCTAATATACCATATACACGTATTTCTTTCCTAATGGAAACCAACCCTTCATCCATCTTAGAGCCAATCGGATTTGAGAATCATTCGGCGAAACAGCCACAAGAGTTGGCTTAGTGCCATTCAATTCGATATACTCCCCTCTGAACCAGCCCTTTTTTGATTTTTAAAAAATTCCGTTTTTGCAAATTCTTCTTTCCTGCTCTTTAGCATGATCCTGCATGGATACAATCAAAAAGGAAAAATTGATTAGTACAGACTCATTGCGCAAAAAGTGATTGATCAAAGTTCATTCAATTTAGTATTTATGAAAAATTTTTTGGCCCCTCATTGAAGCAAATCAATTGAAAAGGAAATCATTCTAGTTGACGATTGGGATTGGTCAACCCATAGAAAAATATTCATTGAAGGGAGATATCGATATAAGTGGACCAAAGGCAAATTTTTGGCAAAAGATCTTTTCGATCTCTTTCTTTTTTTTACAATTCTCTGTTCAATAGCCTAATCTTTTTTGCTATTACTCTAAATCATATATAGTGTAGGTCTAGATATTGTTTTTTCGAAGTCGATTAGTTTGAGCCGCGCCTATGATTGCCTTGGGCGAAGCTAAAAAAAGACTCTTTCGAAAACTAGTCAATGGTGGCCCTCTATGGATTCACCTATATAAGCCGCGGCTAAAGTTGCAAAAATAAGAGCTTGGATACCGCTTGTAAATAATCCAAGGAACATGACAGGGATAGGAACCACTAACGGTACTAACGAAACAAGAACAACAACTACTAATTCATCAGCTAATATATTTCCAAACAGGCGAAAACTGAGTGATAAGGGCTTTGTGAAATCTTCTAAGATGTTAATAGGTAAAAGGATTGGAGTTGGTTGAATATATTTCCCGAAATAAGCTAACCCTTTTTTAGTAAGACCCGCATAGAAATATGCCACTGACGTGAGTAAAGCCAAAGCAACCGTAGTATTTATATCATTCGTGGGTGCGGCTAACTCCCCGTGAGGTAATTGTATGATTTTCCAAGGTAAAAGAGCGCCCGACCAATTAGAAACAAAAATAAAGAGAAACATAGTTCCAATAAAAGGAACCCAAGGACCGTATTCTTCTCCAATTTGAGTTTGACTCACATCTCGAATGAATTCAAGGACATATTCGAAGAAATTCTGAACGCCGGTCGGAATGGTTTGTGGTTTCCGAACAGCTAGCGCGGCGGAACCTAATAAGATAGCAATTACAACCCAAGAAGTAATCAGTACTTGGCCGTGAACTTGGAAACCCCCGATTTTCCAATAGAAATGTTGGCCTACTTCCACACCGGATATCTCGTATAACCCTTTTAGTATGTTGGTGGAACCTGATAAAAGATTCATATTGCTCGCTGACAAAAAGAAAACTTTAAACGAAATTATTTTGATTCAACCATCTATTTCTCGACTTAACTACTTGAATCGTATATTTGGAATACCAACTAATCACATTCTATGCCCAGGTCTTTTTATCTCTTTTTTGAGATTCAGAAATAGTAAGCGATTCGATAAATCTATGCGGGTTCCGAAACGATATAAGTTCTTTTTCTTCTTATTAATTACGGATTTCTTAGAGAATCAGAACGGCCCTCACGAATTGCGAATACTAATTTGTTAAGAATAAATCGGAGGGAAGAGATAGAGTCATCATTCGCTGGAATCGAAATATCTGCGAGAGTGGGGTCACAATTTGTATCGATTAAACAAATTGTTGGAATTCCTAAAGTGATACATTCCCGAAGGGCCGTATATTCTTCGTGCTGATCAACGATGATTACAATATCGGGTAAGTCTGTCATATATTTAATCCCGCCAAGATATCTTTGCAAATGAGATAATTGTCTTTTCAAGATAGCCGCATCTCTTTTCGGAAGACGATCCAGTCTTCCTGTTTTTTGTTTGGTTCTCAAGTCTCTAAACTTCTGAAGTCTCGTTTCTGTAGTAGACCAATTCGTTAACATTCCGCTGAGCCATTTTTTATTAACATAATGACACCGAGCCCTTATTGCAGCCCGTAATACTGAATCAGCTGCTTTTTTTTTAGTGCCAACAATTAAGAATTGTTTTTTCCTACTGGCTGCATCAAAAACCAAATCACAAGTTTCTGATAAAAAACGAGCAGTTTTAATAAGATTTGTAATATGCATACCTTTACGCTTTGCAGAGATATAAGGTGCCATTTTAGGATTCCATTTTCGAATATCATGGCCAAAATGAACTCCCGCTTCCATCATCTCTTCCAAATTTATGTTCCAATATCTTCTTGTCATTTCTCCCCACACTCCCCCCTCTTTTTTTTTTTTCAAAAAACAAAAAGAGACGAAGTACCCTGAAAAAAAAATTGTTCCGATGGAACCTTCCCTTCTACCAGAGATTGGCCCTAAAGACAGGGCCAAGCCA